TCTGCCCTATCTTTTGTTTAATTTCTTCTGGAGCAATCATTTTGATTATGGATCTACTACCAGAAATTCAATGCGTAATCTCAGCATTCAATGTGTATTCCTGAATAATCTCGTTTTTCAATTATTAAACCATTTCGTTTTACCAAGTTCAACGTTAGCCAGATTAGTCAACATTTATATGTTTCGATGCAACAACAAGATGTTATTTGTAACAAGTAGTTTTGTTGGTTGGTTAATTGGTCACTTTTTATTCATGAAATGTGTTGGCTTGGTATTAGTCTGGATACGGCAAAATTTGTCTATTCGATCGATTATTCGATCTAATACGTACCTTAATGGAATTATTCGATCTAAGGGGTATAAGAAGTACAAGTACTCTGTGTCAGAATTGAAGGACCTTGTGTCAGAATTGAAGTACTTTGTGTTAGACTTGATAGGTTCTATGGATCGAATCTTTAGTATTCTCTTATTTATTAGCTGTGTCTACTCTTTAGGCAGAATGCCGTCACCCATTTTTAGTAGGAAACTGCAAGAAACCTCAAAAACGACAGAGAGGGGGGAAAGTGAGAAAGAAAGAGATGTAGAAATAGAAACAACTTTCGAAACGAAGGGGACTAAACAGGAACAAGAGGGATTCACCGAAGAAGACCCTTCTCCTTCCCTTTTTTCGGAAGAAAGGGAGGATCCGGACAAAATCGATGAAACGGAAAGGATCCGAGTGAATGGAAAGGACAAAACAAAGGATGAATTCCACTTTCACTTAACAGAAGAAGATAAAGACCTCTTCTGGTTTGAAAAACCCCCTGTGAGTCTTCTTTTCGACTATAAACGATGGAATCGCCCATTGCGATATATAAAAAATTATCGATTCGAACATGCTGTAAGAAACGAAATGTCACAATATTTTTTTTATACATGTCAAAGTGATGGAAAACAAAGAATTTCTTTTACATATCCATCCAGTTTATCAGCTTTTTTTGAAATGCTACGACAAAAAATGTATTTTTATTTTTTTACAACAAAAAAATCCGTCTGTGATGAACTGGATAAATTCTTCTATGATGAACTGCACAATTATTATTGTTGGATTTATACCAATGAAAAAAAATGGAGGAGCCTAAGGAACGAGTTTAGAGATAGAATTGAAGCCCTAGACAGAGGATCTCCTTATCTGGATGTACTCGAAAAAAAGACTCGATTATGCAATAATAAAACGAAAGAAGAATACTTGCCTAAAATATATGATCCTCTCTTAAACGGATCCTATCGTGGAATAATTCAAAAATTTTTTTTACCTTCAATCCTAAATGAAACTGCAGTCAAAAATTCGATAGAGACAAATTTGATAAATAAACTCAATAAAGTTCATAGTATCCTTCTTTTTAAGGGTAAGGAACTTAATGTTCATAATTTTGAAGAATTGTATCAGAAATTGGAAGGGAAAATAGCTACATTGGAAGAGAAATTGGTCCAGAAATTGGACCAGAAATTGGAAGAGAAATTGGGACAGAAAATATATACATTGGATAAAAAATCATTAGCAAGAGAATTGAGTCTTTTAATCGATGAATTTGCTGAAGAATCAACATCAAATTGGAAAGGAATTTCTTTATTTCCGGAACAAAGACGAATTGATTCAGAAGATCCAGAAAAAGTTTTGAAATTTTTAATCGAAAGAGTCATAATTGATCCCATCATTCAAACAATATGCGATACAGCCATAATTCCTCCCATGGAAAAAACAACGCGAAAAAAATCGATTGGAATAAAGAAAAAAGTCCCCCGATGGTCATACAAATTATTCAGCGAGGTAGAACAACTCGGAAAAACTGAAACAACGGAAGAGGGGGAAGAGTGGATAGTAGATCATCAAATTCGCTCGAGGAAAGCGAAACGTATAGTTATTTTTACGCAGGGTCCGGAGGATGCCGACCCTAGTATCAAAACTATGACGAAGCCTGATGAAATAGAAGAAGTGGATATGATAGATTATCCCTATGAAGCGGATTTTCGTCGAGACATAATCATTGGTTCTATGCGTGTTCAAAGACGTAAAACCCTTACGGGGAAAATGTTTCCCTCATATCCGTATTCCCCACTTTTTTTCGACAGAGTAGGATTTTCTTGGGATGTTCTTTTCGAACCATTCATATTATCAGTAATTGAGATTTCCGACCTAATACAAGACATTTTTAGAAAGGGTATAAAAGGAAGCGTAGCAAAAAGAATAAAGAGGTTGAAAAAAAAAAAAATGTACATGGAGGAAAACAAAAGCTACGAAGAAATTAAAAAAGAAGTCAATGAAATGGAAAAGGGGCGGGACGGGCAGGCGGAAATGGAACGAATAGAAAGGACACGAGAAAAACTATCAGACCTCTACGATCTCATTATTTATGCTCATGGAATAAGAGCTTGTATTTTACTAATTCAGTCGAGGCTTAGAAAATATATTGTATTACCTTCATTGATACTAGCTAAAAATATTGTCCGTTTCTTATTACGCCAAGAGTCCGAGTGGGAGCAGGATATAAGGGAGATGAATAGAGAAGCGTATGTTATATGCACCTATAATGGTATGCCATTACTAGAACCAGGAAGAAACGAAATTTTTCCTCAAAACTGGGCCGCAGAGGGTATACAAATAATGATAAGATTTCCTTTCCGTCTGAAACCTTGGCACCGATCTAAGATACGACCTTCTCGTAGGGATCCAAATCCAAAGCAGGACTTTCCTGTTTCTTTTTTAACGATTTTGGGACTGGAAACTGACCGTCCTTTTGGTTCTCCTCTCGTAGGACTTAGTATTTTGTTTCGTTATTATTTTGGACCCCCTTTGAAAAAACTCCAAAAAGCAATTATAAAATGGAGTTTTCGAGCTCTAAAAAGTTTCAAAGAAAGAACAAAATTATTGTTTCTAAAGGTCCAAAAAGAACCCCAAAAATTGAGAGAGGATTCGAGTGAAATAAAAAAAGATTCTATAATCAATAATCAGATTATTCATGAATCATCCATTCAAACCCGATCTATGGATTGGACAAATTATTCACTGACAGAAATCAAAATTAAAGATCTGACTGATAGAACAAGCACAATCAGAAATCAAATAGAAAGAATTACAAAAGACAAGAAAAATGGATTTCGAACTCTAAAGATAAATATTAGTCCTAACAAAACAAGTTATGGTGCTCAAAAATTAGCATCACTAAAAAATATTTTTCAGATATTAAAAAGAAGAAATGATCGATTAATCCGTAAATCACATTATTTTATAAAATGGATCGTGGAAAGGATATACACGGATATCCTTCTAGAGAGCTTTCCATATATCATTAATCATCTTACTAATAGTCTTTATAGGCCCATGGTCGTTATAAAACTTTTTCGTAAATTAAAAAAAAAATATTTTTTTGATTTTGATACAAAAGAGAAAAAGATAATTGAGCGTATTTCAACTATACAAAAAAAACTTTCACCTTCTCGTATTCGTCATAGGATTCAGACGAAGTCGGAGGTTTCTTTTAAATTATCCCTCGTGTCACAGGCCTATGTATTTTACAAATTATCACAAACCCAGGTTATTAACTTGTATAAGTTAAGATCTGTCCTTCAATATGACGGAGCGTCTTTATTTCTTAAGAATGAAATAAAAGATTATTTTCAAAGACAAGGAATAATTTCTTCCGAATTAAAACATAAGAAACTTCAGAATTCTGGAATGAATCAATGGACAAATTGGTTAAAGAGTCATTATACATACGATTTCTCTGGGCTAAAATGGTCTAAATTAGTACCGCAAAAATGGCGAAATAGAGTCAATCAACATTGTAGGGTTGAAAAAAAAATTTTAATCAAACGGGATTCATCTGAAAGAGAGGAAAAGGTTTCGTTATTGCTAAATAAAAACGATCATTTTCAAAAAATGTATAGATATGATCTTTTAGCATATCAATCGATTTCTTATGAAGATAAGAAGGACTTATATAATTACAACATACATAAACCGAAATTTGTTGATACGGGGGGGAGTATCCCTATTACTAATTTTATAAGAAAAGATTATTTTATGTATATAAAAAATCCAGATAGAAAATTTTTTGATACGAAAGGTCTTTTTTATCTCAAAATTAATAAAGATAAAGAAATCAACCCATCCAATCAAAAGGGTTTCTTTTCTTTTTTTGATTGGATGGGAATGAATGAAGAAAGACTAAATCGTCCTGTATCGAAGCCGATACCTTGGTTATTCCCACAATTTGAGTTCTTTTTTAATGTATCTAAAATGAAACCCGGGTTTATACCAATTCATTCACTTATTTTTCATTTTAATGAAGATGTTAGTCAAAATAAAAATATCACTAAAAACAAAAAGGGGGATCTTATACTATCAAATGAAAAAGAAAAAAAATCTTTTGAATTTGAATTAGAGAATCAAGAAGAAAAAAAAACCATAGGTCAAAGAGATCTCGCATCAGATGCCCAAAACCGAGGGAACCCTAAATCTGTTCTCTCAAACCAACAAAAATATATGGAAGAACTTTATACGAAATCAGATATGAAAATGGGTAGAACGAAAAATCAACCCAAAAGCATTTGGACTTGGGAAATAGACTTAGATGCGTTCATGAAAGGATCTTTTGCTTTGCAATTAAAATGGATGCTGAGTCCTTTGACTATGGAATTATTCGATTATGCGCTGTCCGTACTTGAATTGGAAAAGGAAAGCAGAATGACAACAAAGTCTGGTTTCGGCTTTATTAAGAAGGAGGAGTTAATTCTGGATCCAATGCTAATCCGGGATTTGAATCTTTCAAAAATCCTAAAAGAGGGAATATTTATTATCGAACCAGTTCGTATACCTGTAAAACATAATGTAGAATTTATTATGTATCAAACCATAAGGATTTCTTTGGTTCATGAAATTAAACAAAAAAATAATCAAAAAAGATACAGAGAAAATATGGATAAGAATCGTTTTGAGGAATCGATTGCAAGACATCAAATGATGACGAAAAACAGAAACAAAAATCATTATGATTTGCTTGTTCCTGAAAATATTTTATCGTCTAGACGGCGTAGAGAATTGAGAATTCTAAGTTGTTTCAATTCAAGGAATAGTAATTGTGTGGATAAAAATGCAGTATTTTGCAATGGGAACAAGGTAAAAACCTTTGGTCAATTTTTGGATGAAAGCAAAGATCTTGATAGAGATAAAATGAAATTAATTAAATTCAAATTCTTTCTTTGGCCCAATTATCGATTAGAAGATTTAGCTTGTATGAATCGCTATTGGTTTGATACTAATAATGGTAGTCGTTTCAGTATGTTAAGGATACATATGTATCCACGATTGAAAATTGATTGATGATACAATTGTCTTCCCCTACGATATATATATATATCGGGTGGATAACTAGCTGCGCACATGCCTTGTCTTACACCCTTTTTTGATACATGAATACTAATTCAATGACGTATCAATTAGATCATAAAATGAATCAATAAGGAAATTCGGATTGATTCTTGTGTATACCAGATCAAAATACCTCGCATTATTATTACTGATCAGTAAAATTCATATTCGTAAAATAAAAAAAGTAAATTAATAAAAAAATTGACGCATAGAATAAATAAAAAAAAAGATAAGAAGAAATGCGCCCCCCACCTACATACTTGAGACCTTCTCCTAGAAAAAAACTTGCAACACCCAATCCATTTGGAATTCCATCAACTATCCGCCTGTCAAAAAAATTAACTAGTTCGGACAACCCTCTTACACTCCGAATTACATATGTTGTATAAAAAGCATCTATGTAAGCACGATGATGGGCCCAATCATATATTCCATTTTGAATTTTGTCCGAAAAAACCCTATTTCGATACCCTTTGGCAAAAAAATTAATTAAGGCAAAATTTTGTAAGGACGAATAAATGGGTTTATATAAAAAAGACGCTATAACTATTCCAGAATAAGCTATACTAACCGAAAGGGTCGCATTTAACACAAATTCCGACCAATCAAAAAAAATTTCATCATTCAATTTTTGATGTAAAAGATTTACAGATGGGGTTAACCATTTGGACAATATATCCAAATCTATGCCTTCTTGATTGAAAGGAATTCCTAGGAATCCAATGAACAAAGTAAAAAAAATCAATACAAGTAGAGGGAATAACATAGTATTATCTGATTCGTGAGGATATGGCGCAATTTTTTTATTGTCACTATTATTAATAATAATAAAGGATCGCATAGGGTTTTTTAGATTTTCGTGTGAATTCTTAGAAAAGCTTTCATTATTTTTTATTGGTAACAAAGTTAATAAACGAAAATTTTTGTTAATATTAATAAGTTTCAGTCCATCTTGACCCCATAAAGATATTGAATAGAAGGAACTACTTTTTTTGCCGTTGTAATTTTGAAAATGAATGTTTAAATGACCCTCAAACATAAGTAAATAGATGCGAAACATATAAAATGCTGTTAATCCTGCTGTAGTCCAGGATATGATTGCGAAAGTTGGTGAATACAACCAAGCATCATTAAGAATTTCATCTTTGGACCAAAAACAAGCAAGAGGTGGAATACCAGAAAGAGAAAGTGTACCTAAAAAAAAAGCAGTTTGTGTGATTGGCACGTGTTTTTTTAAACCCCCCATAAAAACCATATTCTGGTTTTTATCTGGAGAATACCCAACAATAGCTTCCATAGAATGAATAATAGATCCAGACCCTAAAAACAACAAGGCTTTTGAGTAAGCATGCGTAATTAAATGGAATAAAGCAGCGCGATAAGACCCCATACCTAGAGCTAACATCATATACCCCAATTGAGACATTGTAGAATAAGCTAAACTTCTCTTAATGTCTTTTTGGGCAAGAGCTAAAGTGGCTCCTAAAAGTACTGTTATTATACCTATTAAAGCGATTAGATGTAGTATGGGGGGGATGACTATCAAAAGAGGAAAAAGTCGAGCGACAAGAAAAATCCCCGCAGCTACCATAGTAGCAGCATGTATAAGAGCCGAAATCGGAGTAGGCCCCTCCATAGCATCAGGTAACCATACGTGAAGGGGGAATTGGGCGGATTTGGCAACTGCACCAGCAAACAATAAGAAAGTACATACAGTTCCAACTAAAAAATGGACTTCGTTATTATAAATCAAGGTATTGAATATTTCGAACAAATCGCGAAATTCAAAACTGCCTGTTAGCCAATAAAGACCTAAAATGCCTAATAATAAACCAAAATCCCCTACACGATTAGTTACAAACGCTTTTTGACAAGCATTTGCTGCAGCAGGTCGTGTAAACCAAAAACCTATTAATAGATACGAACACATTCCAACTAATTCCCAAAAAATATAAATTTGTATTAAATTTGAACTAGTAACTAAGCCAAGCATAGAAGTATTGAAAAAATTCAGATAAGCAAAGAATCTCAAATATCCTTGATCATGAAACATATAATTGTCACTATAAATAAGAACTAGAATACCAACAGTAGTAATTAACATTAACATAATAGAAGTAAGTGGATCAACCAAATAACCGAACTCTAAAGAAAAATCATTATTGATGGTCCAAGACCATACAGTTTGATAGATGGAACTGCTATCTATTTGCTGAATAGACAATTTCATTGAAAAAATCATAATTATAGTTAACAACAAAATACTAGGAAAAGCCCACATACGCCTAAGATTTTTTGTTGTCTTCGGAAAAAGAAGAAGGCCTGCTCCGATTAACAAAGGAACTGTAAGTGGAATAAAAGGTATGATCCATGCATTTTGGTAGATATGTTCCATAAAAAATAAAAATTGATTTTCGATTCACCGGCTCTTACCTCTTTCGAAGGAGGTCAATAAAAACAATTAAGATATGCGATAATATAATTTTATTTCTATTCAAAAGCGAAATTCTTAGAATAAGCATTTTTTATTTATTAATATTCAACTCAAGAAGTTCTAATTGGTCAAATGACCAAATAGTTTTTAGTGCAAATAAATATTTAAGTTATTAATTAAAGTTTTCAAACCTATGAAAATAGAGAATATCAAAAATTTATACCTTTCATTATTCTGTTGATAAATCCATAAATAGAAAAATGATCAAAAATTCGACCAAATAAAAAAATACGTAAGTCCGATACTGATATGAATCACAAGATCTACTATGAATCACAAGATCTACTAAAATTCATAATCTAATTTAAGTCAAAAACTCGGAATTTTTTTTCGATGCTAGGACTTTACTTTACTTTCGACTTTACATAAAATAAAATAAAAAAAATGGATAAAAACATATCAAATCCTGCCTACTCTAACTAAATAACAAGTCTTGGTTCAATAAAAATTGAAAAAAAATGCCACGTATTTGTTAAAAAGAGTCAAGTTTCTATTAGGTAATTAGGTAAAAGTAGCCTACTTAACTCTTCTAAATTTAAACCTTTCGAGGGGTTTATTATATGACATGTAAATAAAATATGAAATACAAAAAAAGAGAAGTCATATAACAAAAAGAAACGGAAATAGAAGTCGAAAGTTTGCTTCTTTTTTTTTTATGGTACATCGTATTCTATAAAATTTGAATAAAAAGGGGGGCGGCTCGCATAATCTATCTGATAGGTCATTTTCATATATTTTTCGTTTTTTGGAGATATTTTCTAAAATAAAAAACTTAGAATAAAAAAGGGTCCTATAACTAAAAAAAATAGGCCAGAAAGATTCCTTTGCTTTGAATACTAGATGTCTTTCACATCCAACTAGAATAATGAATAACCTATTCATTTTTGAATGGCAGTTCCAAAAAAGCGTACTTCAATTTCCAAAAAACGTATTCGTAAAAATTTTTGGAAAAGAAAAGGATATTCGGCATCATTAAAAGCTTTTGCATTAGCGAAATCTCTTTCTACCGGGAATTCGAAAAGTTTTTTTATACGAAAAATAAATAATCAAATGTTAGAATAATCTGAATTGATCTGACTCAAAAAACCTTCTACAAAATTTCCTTTAGCATTTATATTCATAAAAAAGTCGAAAAACGGAATCATTTCATTTTTTAATATAGAAACAGAATTAATCCTTTGTATTCATTAAATTTTTTTTGAATTAATCAACATCAAGGAAACTAAACCATGCTTCTTTCTTATGATATGTAAACCCACTTTATACGGTACTTTTTTGTTTGAAAACTAGAGGATTTCACTACCCATCTTTTTTTTAGTATATTTTATCATTTCTGGGATGGGGATTCTGACTTTCCCCATCAACCGGCCGGTCCCAATAACCAATCGAAAATTAAAGTAGGTTTTAGATCTATGAAAGAGCAAACAAAAAATCTTTAGGCAAAAAGGGATGCTTAATCTTAATAGATAATAGAATGAATTCTATTAAAACCTTTCCCTCCCGGATTCGTTATGTTTCTAAATTGTTATACATCTTTTTTTATCTTTACTTCGAAAATTAAAATGAAAAAAAGTTAATAATTTTTTATTCATTTTTTCTATTTTCAATTTCGATTTTGTGGGATATTCTATACGAAGAATTTTTCTTAGGAAATCAAAATATATCTTTAGAACTTTCTCAAAAATACTATTGTATATATTTTGTATATATTTCTATTCCTTAGAAAGAAAACCAAAATATTCGAATGTTTTATATTATAAAAAAATTACCGTTGGATTGACTCTTTCAATCTCGACGATTAAAGAGAAAAAGGCTATTATGATTTCAAACAAGCCGCTATGGTGAAATTGGTAGACACGCTGCTCTTAGGAAGCAGTGCTAGAGCGTCTCGGTTCGAGTCCGAGTAGCGGCACAGCCTTTTAAAAATTCGAAAAGGTAATCTAATAGTCCTAGAATAAATAATAATCACAACGAGAAAAATTTCATTCTTAATTTCTATTTGACTCGGGATTTGTAATTGAGAGATCTCTTTTCTTTTTATATATAAATTCTTATGATATTTTTGACTTTAGAGCACCTTTTCAATCATATTTCCTTTTCGATCGTTTCAATTGTAATTACAATTCATTTAATAACTTTAGTAGTCAACGAAATAGTAGAACTCGACAATTCATTAGAAAAGGGTATGCTACTGACTTTTTCCTGTATAACAGGATTATTAAGTATTCGGTGGATTTTTTCGGGGCATTTCCCGTTAAGTGATTTATATGAATCATTAATCTTCCTTTCGTGGAGTTTTTATATTATTCATATGATTCCTTATTTTAAAAACCTTAACAAAATTGTAAATGCAATAACAGCGCCCGGTGCTATTTTTACCCAAGGCTTTGCTACTTCGGGCTTTTTAGCTCAAATGAAGCAATCCACAATATTAGTACCCGCTCTTCAATCCCAGTGGTTAATGATGCATGTAAGTATGATGATATTGGCCTATGCAGCCCTTTTATGCGGATCATTATTATCAGTAGCCCTTCTAGTCATTACATCTCAAAACAATATAAGCCTTGCTGGTAAAAAAAAACTTTTATTAAACGAGTCTTTGTTCTTCGGGAAGATCCAATATATCAACGAGGAAACCAATATTTTACAAAGCACCTATTTCTTTTCTCTTAGGAATTTTTATAGGTCCCAGTTAATTGAACAATTAGATCATTGGAGTTCCCGTGTTATTAGTCTAGGATTTGTCTTTTTAACCATAGGTATCCTTTCAGGAGCAGTATGGGCTAATGAAGCTTGGGGGTCATATTGGAATTGGGATCCAAAGGAAACGTGGGCTTTTATTACTTGGACCATATTCGCAATTTATTTACATATTAAAACAAATATCAATTTGAAAAGTGAAAATTCTGCAATTGTGGCTTCTCTAGGGTTTCTTATTATTTGGATATGCTATTTTGGGGTCAATTTATTAGGAATAGGATTACATAGTTATGGTTCATTTCTATTAAAAAGCACCTAATTTGAATTGAAGAAAGGACCTAACCTGACGAATAAAACTACAGCACAGGGTATGTTCCCTATACATATAAAAAAGCAAGTCTCGTCGAGAACCATTTGAATCAATTAGTATAGTGATTCAAATGGTTCTCACAAACGTCAAACTGTCCGATTTAAATTAGAATTAATTCGTTTTTATGTGTTACGTAAAAAAGAATGGAAACTATCTATAAAAAAAATTAGATAGAACAGCTTCTACCTTTTCAACTGATAATGAGAGAACGAAATCTGGGTAAATGCCAATACCTATTACTGGTAGAAAGATAACGAGTGAAACAAATAATTCTCGCGGACCTGAATCAAAAAATGAAGAGTTTGCGTTATTTAATAACTTGTATCCATAGAACATTTGGCGTAACATAGATAATAAATAAATAGGAGTTAATATCATTCCAATTGCCATTCCAAAAGTAGTTAAGACTTTTGCCATGAAAAAAATTTTTTGGCTGGTAATTATTCCAAAAAAGACTATTAATTCGGCAAAAAAACCGCTCATGCCCGGTAACGCAAGGGAGGCCATCGAAAAAGTGCTGAAAAGTGTGAATATTTTTGGCATTGAAATGGCTATTCCGCCTATTTCGTCGAGATAAACAAGACGTATTCTATCATAACTTGTTCCTGCTAGGAAAAAAAGAGCAGCACCAATAAAGCCATGAGAGATTATTTGTAAAATGGCCCCGTTGAATCCTATATCAGTTATAGAACTAATTCCTATAATTATGAAACCCATATGAGATACCGAGGAATATGCTATTCTTTTTTTTAAATTACGCTGTCCCGGAGATGCTGAAGCTGCATAGATTATTTGCATTGTGCCTACTATCATCAACCAAGGAGAAAAGACAGAATGCGCGTGAGGTAATAATTCCATATTGATCCGAACCAACCCATAGGCTCCCATTTTCAATAGGATTCCGGCTAAAAGCATACAAGTACTATAATGCGCTTCTCCATGGGTATCTGGCAACCATGTATGTAGAGGTATAATCGGCGATTTGACAGCAAAAGCAATAAGAAAGCCAATATAGAATATTATTTCTAATCCCACAGGATACGATTGGTTAGCTAACGTTTCAAAATTTAATGTCGGTTCATTAGAACCATATAACCCTATACCCAAAACTCCGATTAACAGAAAAACGGAACCTCCTGCAGTGTACAAAATAAACTTTGTAGCTGAGTATAGACGTTTCTTTCCTCCCCATATGGATAAAAGTAGATAAACGGGAATTAATTCTAATTCCCACATTAGAAAAAAAAGTAAAAGGTCTCGAGAAGAAAATAATCCTATTTGACCGCTATACATTGCTAACATCAAGAAATGGAATAATCGGGAATCCCGAGTAACCGGCCAAGCCGCTAAAGTAGCTAAAGTCGTGATGAATCCAGTTAGTAAAACGGGTCCGATAGAAAGCCCATCAATTCCCAACCTCCAATGGAAATCAAAAAAGCGAATCCAGTTATAATCTTCAGCCAATTGTATTAATGGGTCGTCTGGTTGGAAATGATAACAGAATACATAGATTGTTAAGAGGAATTCTAATATACATATACACATAGTATACCATCGAATTACCTTATTACCCCTCTGAGGGAGGAAGGCAATAAATGAACCCGCAAATATAGGTAAAACGACAATTAAGGTTAACCAAGGAAAAGAATTCGTGGTAAAGACAAAATACACTTGGACTAAAAAACCCGTACTCGAAATAAGATATATATATAATAAGATATATATATATATTTCATTTCGAGCGCGGGTTTTTGTCGGTAAACAAAAATAAAAAGGATTTAAGTGGAGTTTTCTGGAACGTATCAATAAGCTAGCCCCATACTGCGAGTTGTTTCATGCCATAAATAAACTCGAACACTCAAAAAATCTGTTGGACAGGCGGATTCGCATCTCTTACAACCAACACAGTCCTCTGTTCTTGGGGCGGAAGCTATTTGCTTCGCTTTACACCCGTCCCAAGGTATCATTTCTAATACATCTGTGGGGCAGGCTCGGACACATTGAGTACACCCTATACATGTATCATAAATCTTTACTGAATGTGACATTGGATCTATACCTTTTTTTTGAATCTCATTGGTTTCGATCTAGTATATAACCCTGTATTGTATGTAAATGAATTACATATGCAAAGACCAGACGAATCGATGATTCACCAGAACTTGTCGAATCAATTTTTTCTGGGTCGGTTTAGAAAAGAGGTCCAAAATGCTTTGATTTCTTAGATTTTCGAAGTTCTATATCTATATACTTAGTAATGGAATCTAATTTGAATTTATAACTCGTCAAATTTCTATAATAATAATACTACTTATTCAACAAATTCGCTTGATTAATACGAGTTGATTTTCTGTTACGATAAATTGCGGAAACAATAGCCGGCCCAATAGCTGCTTCAGCGGCTGCAATAGCTATAACAAAGATGGAGAAAATGTTTCCTTTTAGTTGACGACTATCAAAAAAGTCAGAAAACGTTACGAAATTCAGATTAACCGCATTCAATATAAGTTCAAGACACATAAGAGCTCTAACTAAATTTTGGCTTGTGATTAATCCATAGATACCGATAGAAAATAAATAGGCACTCAAAACAAGTACATGTTCGAGCATCATTGAGCAACTCCTTATCATTATCAATCTTGATTCATCTCAATATGAACAAAAAAATCATTCAATCGAATATACCAAAAAAATACAGAGCAAAGAAGTATTTTAGTAATAGATTGATATTCATATTTTATATTATACATCAACTCTATTTGAATTGAACCGAAATGGATACGAAAAACGAGAAAAAGAATCAAGTTGGATTTGGAGTAACGCGTTTCATTTTAAGTATTTTTAATCTTATTGACGGGCCACCGCAATTGCACCGATCAAAGCAACTAAAAGAATTATCGAAATGAGTTCAAATGGGAGAAAAAAATCTGTTGATAAATGAATTCCAATTTGTTGACTATTATTTATCAAATCTTGTTCTATAATCTGGTTTAATTTTGTAGTCCAAATAATTCCGTACCATGACGTATTTAGAATAGTAGTAATTAATAAAACAAAAATACTGGTACAAACTAACAAAGTAATTCTGTCTCCAAAAGTCCAAAGGCGGAAATTTTTGTCATATTCGAACCCGTTGATGAACATTACAGCAAATATGATTAAAACATTTATAGCTCCTACGTAAATAAGGAGTTGTGCAGAAGCTACAAATTGAGAGTTTGCTAGAATATAGAATAAAGATATACAAACAAGAACCAATCCTAACGAAAAAGCAGAAAAAATGGGATTGGTAAATAATACCACTCCGAGGCCTCCTAATATAAGACCTGATCCCAGAAAGACTAAAAGAAAATCATGTATTGGTCCAGGTAAATCCATTCTATCAAAAAAAGATATAAAAAATCAGATTCTTTCATGATCTTATTGAACTGACCAGGATAAAAAAAAAATAAGTTAAGCTGCTCGACTTAAGACACGTTCCTAGTTGGATGCGTATCGAATGGATACGAATTGATGTAGGTACAGTTAGTGTACAAATTGGATTCCTTATATGAAAGGATAGCTCGAATCTAGTTGAAATCGTTACATAAAAAAATTCCAAGTAAATCCGCAATTTTCAGGACCCAATCAAATCAATAGTTGTTATTTTGAGTTTCGTTATTCACAAAGAAAAAACCTGTTAAATTTATATAACAACCGTAGTAATTTAGTAAAAATTTAGTAATAAAGTACTCAAAAAAAGGTTTTTGAATTTATCAAGGCATTTCTTTTTTATTGAATTGAGGCCAATTCACGATAGTTCGGATTGTGTAATCGTCAATTATTGATATTGGTAAACGGCCTAAAGCAATTTGATTATAATTTAACTCATGACGATCATACGTAGAAAGCTCATATTCTTCAGTCATTGATAAACAATTTGTTGGACAATACTCAACGCAGTTACCACAAAATATACAGATTCCAAAATCAATACTGTAATTAAGCAGTCGTTTCTTTCGAATATCAGTTTCCAATTTCCAATCTACAACAGGCAGATCTATAGGACATACACGAACACATACCTCACAAGCAATGCATTTATCGAATTCAAAGTGGATTCGACCACGAAAACGTTCTGATGTGATCAATTTTTCATAAGGGTATTGAATAGTTACAGGTAAACGATTAGCATGGGATAAGGTAATCAGAAAACCTTGACCAATGTACCTAGCCGCCCGTACTGTTTGTTGACCATAATTCAGGAACCCAGTTACCATAGGGAACATATCCTAAATTTCGATAAAAATTTTTTGTTTGTTTCTTTTTCTTGTTTGGAACCGGTTATCAATATATTTACTTGTAAATAGAAAAGAGTCTATTTTGCTTATCTTATAGTGAAAGAAGTTGGGAAGAAGTTGTTAATAATAAATTACCTAAAGAAATAGGTAAAAGAAATTTCCACCCAAGATTTAATAATTGGTCCATTCTCAATCTAGGTAAAGTCCATCTTGTTGTGATGGAAATGAACAAGAACAAAAAAGTTTTCGCTAGTGTAATGAAAATAGCAATTGTTGTTTCAAAGACCCCATCCCTTGCATTTATTCCAAAAAGGTCAGTAACGAATATGTACGGAATAGAGAAATTCCAGCCTCCCAAGTAAAGAACTGTTACAAATAATGAAGAAACTAGTAGATTTAGATAGGAAGCAACATAAAATAAACCAAATTTAATACCTGAATATTCTGTTTGATAACCTGCTACTAATTCTTCCTCTGCTTCTGGTAAATCAAAGGGCAATCTTTCACATTCGGCTAGAGAAGAAATTATAAAAACGAGAAATCCTATAGGTTGACGCCACAAATTCCACCCCCATAAACCATATTTTGACTGTGCTTCAACTATATCAACTGTACTTAAACTGTTAGATAATTCTAGTCGGTGATAAGAGCCCATTTATCATCGCTATTACAGAACCGTACATGAGATTCTCACCTCATACGGCTCCTCGAGGGTCCCGCATAAATCTAAGGATTGCTTCGATATTCTTTAATTTCACAATTTTTGTAGGATAGATAGAGTCAAAAGTAATCGAAAGGTCCCGAATTAGACCAATGGAATTCTGTCTGCTATACTAAAGGGCTTCTGAATTGATCTCATCCTTTACTTTTTTTGATTAATTTCGAATTTATATATATATATTTTTATATTTTTTTTATATAATTTTTCTAATTTAATAATAATATATTTTCCGTTTTTTTGAGACTTTAGTTATAAACCCTTTAGAAAATACTCTTTTTAGAAATATTAATAGATATTTCACCCTACCCGTTTTGATTAGAAAAAATGGACATGAAGTGTAGTTTTCTTAATAGAGTTATAGGTTATAGGAATAATAAAAAATTTTGCAATTGCATTCTTTCTATTTTTTCTTCCTTTTGTATTGTAGCAAAAAAAAGGAAGTAAAGGATTACTTCGTTCCTGATAGTCATTCATTTTATCGGTGGATAGCAACATACTCTGGATCGGAATTCTGGGGAGTACTACTTGATCATTTCTACTAATTTTAAGCCCCAACCAGTATTTCGTTTATGTGGAATTTTTTTCCGATAACTTAAAAAAAAAGTCTCTATTACTAATCCTTTGTATACCTTGGTGTTCCTAACCATCCACTCAGTTTTGCTCAATCTTTTCGACAATTCGTACCATCTCATGTATAGTAATACATATAAACGATAGCACGAACTCCAAAGAATGGATCTGTTTAACCCGCTTCAAGTCATGATAACTAATCAATCAGTCTTGGGGTAAATAGCTGTTCTTTACTGCTTCTATTTACTTCTATTAACGTCGGCGTAATTCTTGTACACAGGAAATGAGACTCAATCTTTTTACTGCGAATTTTGAAGCAGTTTTCTTTCACTCATCTAACTATCTGGTTTAGTTCATCAACCCGAAGGTTGAATAAAAAAGAAAGTTTTCTATTCAACGTATTTTAGTTCATTCTTAGAAAACTCTCGAAAGAAAAAATTTGTGGAAATTTTCTGCCTCAACGAATCACACGTAGAGATATTGATAACACGCATAGAGTTAATGGTATTTCATAACTAATAGATTGGGCAGCAGCCCGTAGACCGCCTAAAAAGGAATATTTATTATTTGATCCATATCCTGACATAAGAAGTCCAATGGGAGCAATACTTGAAATGGCGATCCATAAGAAAACGCCATTACTGAGATCGACTAGAATAAGCCGAGAGCTAAAAGGAATTACCGAATAACTTAGTAAAATTGATATGACTGCTATGGAGGGCCCAACACTAAATAAACCCTTATCGCCTCTTGCTGGAAGAAGGTTCTCTTTGAAAAGTAGTTTTGTTCCATCTGCTAGAGCTTGAAGAATTCCCAAGGGGCCGGCATATTCAGGTCCAATACGTTGTTGTATCCCTGCGGATATTTCTCTTTCTAACCACACAATTACTAGTACACCTATTGTTATTCCAAAAATAAGAATCAAAATAGGTACAAGCATCCATATAGTTCCATAGACTTCTTTTAAGGATTCCAATATGGAAAAAGAATTGATAGCTTGTACTCCTGTTGTATCAATTATCATTTCAACGATCAATTTCTCCCATAATGATATCTATGCTACCTAGTATTGTCATAATATCAGCCAATTTCATTCTTTTAACTAACTGAGGAAGAATTTGCAAATTGATAAAACCCGGCGGGCGAATTTTCCATCTCCATGGAAAAGCACTCTGATCTCCTATCAAATAAATTCCTAATTCACCCTTTGGGGCTTCGACTCTTACATAAAGTTCTTGTCTCGATAACTCAAAAGTGGGGGCGGGCTTTTTACTAATGAATCGATATTCAAAATTATTCCACTCAGTATCTCTTACTCTACTAAAGCGTCGGATTTCTAAATTTTCATAGGGCCCCCCCGGAATGCCTTCTAGAGCTTGCTGAATAATTTTTACAGATTCCACCATTTCCCCAATTCGGATTAAATAACGAGCTAATGAATCGCCTTCCTTCTGCCATTGAACTTCCCAATCAAATTCTTCATAACATTCATAACGATCAATTTTACGAAGATCCCATTGTATTCCGGAAGCCCGTAACATTGGCCCCGACAACCCCCAATTTATTGCCTCTTCTCCGCCAATAATGCCCACCCCTTCGACTCGTTCTAAAAAAATAGGATTTCGCGTAATAAGCTTTTGATATTCAGCAATTGCTGTTAAAAAATACTCACAGAAATCCAAACATTTATCTATCCAGCCGTAAGGTAAATCGGCAGCGACCCCCCCGATACGAAAAAAATTATGCATCATTCTCATGCCAGTGACAGCTTCGAATAGATCATATATCAACTCTCTTTCTCTGAAAATGTAGAAAAAGGGGGTCTGTGCACCAATATCCGCCATAAAAGGCCCTAGCCATAATAAATGAGAAGCTATCCGACTCAACTCCAACATAATAACTCGAATATAGCTAGCCCTTTTAGGTACTTGAATATTTCCTAACTGTTCTGGTGCATTTATAGTTATTGCTTCTGTAAACATAGTAGCTAAATAATCCCAACGTGTTACATAAGGCAAATATTGTATAATTGTTCGGTTTTCCGCAATTTTTTCCATCCCTCTGTGCAAATAACCTACTATTGGTTCACAGTCAACAACATCTTCACCATCTAAAGTAACAATGAGTCGAAGAACGCCATGCATTGATGGGTGGTGAGGCCCCATATTGACTATCATTAGATCTTTTCTTGTAACTGGTCCAGTCATAAGTTTTTTACGTATTTCTTCTTCCATGAATTGCTGAAAACGAAAAAAAGTTCATCAAAATTGAAGATCGAATAAATCAAAGAAAATAATTTTTCAAATTAACGTTTTTTTATCGCTCGAATATTCAATTGGCTGATTAATTCTTTATAACGTATTCCACTTTTTTTTGAAAAATAAGCCAGAAGTCGTTGACGTTTTCCCAAAATTTTCCGTAGACCTCTCTGCGATGAATAGTCTTTTTTGTGTAATTCCAAATGTGAGCTAAGTCTCCGTATTTTATTGGTGAAACAGACTACTTGAAATTCAACAGACCCCTTCTTTTCTTCTTGCGAAATAACTGACATGAATGAATTTTTTGTCATAACTTTAGGAATCCCTATAAATAGATATAATTTAATTTTTAATTTCACTTCGTCAATTTTTTTATTAATTTACTTTTTTTATTTTACGAATATGAATTTTACTGATCAGTAATAATAATGCGAGGTATTTTGATCTGGTATACACAAGAATCAATCCGAATTTCCTTATTGATTCATTTTATGATCTAATTGATACGTCATTGAATTAGTATTCATGTATCAAAAAAGGGTGTAAGACAAGGCATGTGCGCAGCTAGTTATCCACCCGATATATATATATATCGTAGGGGAAGACAATTGTATCATCAATCAATTTTCAATCGTGGATACATATGTATCCTTAACATACTGAAACGACTACCATTATTAGTATCAAACCAATAGCGATTCATACAAGCTAAATCTTCTAATCGATAATTGGGCCAAAGAAAGAATTTGAATTTAATTAATTTCATTTTATCTCTATCAAGATCTTTGCTTTCATCCAAAAATTGACCAAAGGTTTTTACCTTGTTCCCATTGCAAAATACTGCATTTTTATCCACACAATTACTATTCCTTGAATTGAAACAACTTAGAATTCTCAATTCTCTACGCCGTCTAGACGATAAAATATTTTCAGGAACAAGCAAATCATAATGATTTTTGTTTCTGTTTTTCGTCATCATTTGATGTCTTGCAATCGATTCCTCAAAACGATTCTTATCCATATTTTCTCTGTATCTTTTTTGATTATTTTTTTGTTTAATTTCATGAACCAAAGAAATCCTTATGGTTTGATACATAATAAATTCTACATTATGTTTTACAGGTATACGAACTGGTTCGATAATAAATATTCCCTCTTTTAGGATTTTTGAAAGATTCAAATCCCGGATTAGCATTGGATCCAGAATTAACTCCTCCTTCTTAATAAAGCCGAAACCAGACTTTGTTGTCATTCTGCTTTCCTTTTCCAATTCAAGTACGGACAGCGCATAATCGAATAATTCCATAGTCAAAGGACTCAGCATCCATTTTAATTGCAAAGCAAAAGATCCTTTCATGAACGCATCTAAGTCTATTTCCCAAGTCCAAATGCTTTTGGGTTGATTTTTCGTTCTACCCATTTTCATATCTGATTTCGTATAAAGTTCTTCCATATATTTTTGTTGGTTTGAGAGAACAGATTTAGGGTTCCCTCGGTTTTGGGCATCTGATGCGAGATCTCTTTGACCTATGGTTTTTTTTTCTTCTTGATTCTCTAATTCAAATTCAAAAGATTTTTTTTCTTTTTCATTTGATAGTATAAGATCCCCCTTTTTGTTTTTAGTGATATTTTTATTTTGACTAACATCTTCATTAAAATGAAAAATAAGTGAATGAATTGGTATAAACCCGGGTTTCATTTTAGATACATTAAAAAAGAACTCAAATTGTGGGAATAACCAAGGTATCGGCTTCGATACAGGACGATTTAGTCTTTCTTCATTCATTCCCATCCAATCAAAAAAAGAAAAGAAACCCTTTTGATTGGATGGGTTGATTTCTTTATCTTTATTAATTTTGAGATAAAAAAGACCTTTCGTATCAAAAAATTTTCTATCTGGATTTTTTATATACATAAAATAATCTTTTCTTATAAAATTAGTAATAGGGATACTCCCCCCCGTATCAACAAATTTCGGTTTATGTATGTTGTAATTATATAAGTCCTTCTTATCTTCATAAGAAATCGATTGATATGCTAAAAGATCATATCTATACATTTTTTGAAAATGATCGTTTTTATTTAGCAATAACGAAACCTTTTCCTCTCTTTCAGATGAATCCCGTTTGATTAAAATTTTTTTTTCAACCCTACAATGTTGATTGACTCTATTTCGCCATTTTTGCGGTACTAATTTAGACCATTTTAGCCCAGAGAAATCGTATGTATAATGACTCTTTAACCAATTTGTCCATTGATTCATTCCAGAATTCTGAAGTTTCTTATGTTTTAATTCGGAAGAAATTATTCCTTGTCTTTGAAAATAATCTTTTATTTCATTCTTAAGAAATAAAGACGCTCCGTCATATTGAAGGACAGATCTTAACTTATACAAGTTAATAACCTGGGTTTGTGATAATTTGTAAAATACATAGGCCTGTGACACGAGGGATAATTTAAAAGAAACCTCCGACTTCGTCTGAATCCTATGACGAATACGAGAAGGTGAAAGTTTTTTTTGTATAGTTGAAATACGCTCAATTATCTTTTTCTCTTTTGTATCAAAATCAAAAAAATATTTTTTTTTTAATTTACGAAAAAGTTTTATAACGACCATGGGCCTATAAAGACTATTAGTAAGATGATTAATGATATATGGAAAGCTCTCTAGAAGGATATCCGTGTATATCCTTTCCACGATCCATTTTATAAAATAATGTGATTTACGGATTAATCGATCATTTCTTCTTTTTAATATCTGAAAAATATTTTTTAGTGATGCTAATTTTTGAGCACCATAACTTGTTTTGTTAGGACTAATATTTATCTTTAGAGTTCGAAATCCATTTTTCTTGTCTTTTGTAATTCTTTCTATTTGATTTCTGATTGTGCTTGTTCTATCAGTCAGATCTTTAATTTTGATTTCTGTCAGTGAATAATTTGTCCAATCCATAGATCGGGTTTGAATGGATGATTCATGAATAATCTGATTATTGATTATAGAATCTTTTTTTATTTCACTCGAATCCTCTCTCAATTTTTGGGGTTCTTTTTGGACCTTTAGAAACAATAATTTTGTTCTTTCTTTGAAACTTTTTAGAGCTCGAAAACTCCATTTTATAATTGCTTTTTGGAGTTTTTTCAAAGGGGGTCCAAAATAATAACGAAACAAAATACTAAGTCCTACGAGAGGAGAACCAAAAGGACGGTCAGTTTCCAGTCCCAAAATCGTTAAAAAAGAAACAGGAAAGTCCTGCTTTGGATTTGGATCCCTACGAGAAGGTCGTATCTTAGATCGGTGCCAAGGTTTCAGACGGAAAGGAAATCTTATCATTATTTGTATACCCTCTGCGGCCCAGTTTTGAGGAAAAATTTCGTTTCTTCCTGGTTCTAGTAATGGCATACCATTATAGGTGCATATAACATACGCTTCTCTATTCATCTCCCTTATATCCTGCTCCCACTCGGACTCTTGGCGTAATAAGAAACGGACAATATTTTTAGCTAGTATCAATGAAGGTAATACAATATATTTTCTAAGCCTCGACTGAATTAGTAAAATACAAGCTCTTATTCCATGAGCATAAATAATGAGATCGTAGAGGTCTGATAGTTTTTCTCGTGTCCTTTCTATTCGTTCCATTTCCGCCTGCCCGTCCCGCCCCTTTTCCATTTCATTGACTTCTTTTTTAATTTCTTCGTAGCTTTTGTTTTCCTCCATGTACATTTTTTTTTTTTTCAACCTCTTTATTCTTTTTGCTACGCTTCCTTTTATACCCTTTCTAAAAATGTCTTGTATTAGGTCGGAAATCTCAATTACTGATAATATGAATGGTTCGAAAAGAACATCCCAAGAAAATCCTACTCTGTCGAAAAAAAGTGGGGAATACGGATATGAGGGAAACATTTTCCCCGTAAGGGTTTTACGTCTTTGAACACGCATAGAACCAATGATTATGTCTCGACGAAAATCCGCTTCATAGGGATAATCTATCATATCCACTTCTTCTATTTCATCAGGCTTCGTCATAGTTTTGATACTAGGGTCGGCATCCTCCGGACCCTGCGTAAAAATAACTATACGTTTCGCTTTCCTCGAGCGAATTTGATGATCTACTATCCACTCTTCCCCCTCTTCCGTTGTTTCAGTTTTTCCGAGTTGTTCTACCTCGCTGAATAATTTGTATGACCATCGGGGGACTTTTTTCTTTATTCCAATCGATTTTTTTCGCGTTGTTTTTTCCATGGGAGGAATTATGGCTGTATCGCATATTGTTTGAATGATGGGATCAATTATGACTCTTTCGATTAAAAATTTCAAAACTTTTTCTGGATCTTCTGAATCAATTCGTCTTTGTTCCGGAAATAAAGAAATTCCTTTCCAATTTGATGTTGATTCTTCAGCAAATTCATCGATTAAAAGACTCAATTCTCTTGCTAATGATTTTTTATCCAATGTATATATTTTCTGTCCCAATTTCTCTTCCAATTTCTGGTCCAATTTCTGGACCAATTTCTCTTCCAATGTAGCTATTTTCCCTTCCAATTTCTGATACAATTCTTCAAAATTATGAACATTAAGTTCCTTACCCTTAAAAAGAAGGATACTATGAACTTTATTGAGTTTATTTATCAAATTTGTCTCTATCGAATTTTTGACTGCAGTTTCATTTAGGATTGAAGGTAAAAAAAATTTTTGAATTATTCCACGATAGGATCCGTTTAAGAGAGGATCATATATTTTAGGCAAGTATTCTTCTTTCGTTTTATTATTGCATAATCGAGTCTTTTTTTCGAGTACATCCAGATAAGGAGATCCTCTGTCTAGGGCTTCAATTCTATCTCTAAACTCGTTCCTTAGGCTCCTCCATTTTTTTTCATTGGTATAAATCCAACAATAATAATTGTGCAGTTCATCATAGAAGAATTTATCCAGTTCATCACAGACGGATTTTTTTGTTGTAAAAAAATAAAAATACATTTTTTGTCGTAGCATTTCAAAAAAAGCTGATAAACTGGATGGATATGTAAAAGAAATTCTTTGTTTTCCATCACTTTGACATGTATAAAAAAAATATTGTGACATTTCGTTTCTTACAGCATGTTCGAATCGATAATTTTTTATATATCGCAATGGGCGATTCCATCGTTTATAGTCGAAAAGAAGACTCACAGGGGGTTTTTCAAACCAGAAGAGGTCTTTATCTTCTTCTGTTAAGTGAAAGTGGAATTCATCCTTTGTTTTGTCCTTTCCATTCACTCGGATCCTTTCCGTTTCATCGATTTTGTCCGGATCCTCCCTTTCTTCCGAAAAAAGGGAAGGAGAAGGGTCTTCTTCGGTGAATCCCTCTTGTTCCTGTTTAGTCCCCTTCGTTTCGAAAGTTGTTTCTATTTCTACATCTCTTTCTTTCTCACTTTCCCCCCTCTCTGTCGTTTTTGAGGTTTCTTGCAGTTTCCTACTAAAAATGGGTGACGGCATTCTGCCTAAAGAGTAGACACAGCTAATAAATAAGAGAATACTAAAGATTCGATCCATAGAACCTATCAAGTCTAACACAAAGTACTTCAATTCTGACACAAGGTCCTTCAATTCTGACACAGAGTACTTGTACTTCTTATACCCCTTAGATCGAATAATTCCATTAAGGTACGTATTAGATCGAATAATCGATCGAATAGACAAATTTTGCCGTATCCAGACTAATACCAAGCCAACACATTTCATGAATAAAAAGTGACCAATTAACCAACCAACAAAACTACTTGTTACAAATAACATCTTGTTGTTGCATCGAAACATATAAATGTTGACTAATCTGGCTAACGTTGAACTTGGTAAAACGAAATGGTTTAATAATTGAAAAACGAGATTATTCAGGAATACACATTGAATGCTGAGATTACGCATTGAATTTCTGGTAGTAGATCCATAATCAAAATGATTGCTCCAGAAGAAATTAAACAAAAGATAGGGCAGAGCTAGGAAAGTTATTGTATGAGGTCTACCCAATGCTAGATGCAGAGGCGTATAATAGATCGATATGAACATCATGAGCTGTCCCATAATAAAACCGGTTGTTGCTGCTACCGTCTTCTCGGTTCCGTCTTCTCCTTCTTCCATAACCAGAGTTCGGAGAAGGACGAGATAGGAGGGCCCTATGGAGAATGTGGTCAGAAATCCATAATAGAGTCCGACC